TACAAACCATTCGAGCTAAAATTGATTATTGTTCCTATACAGTTCGAACAATCTATGGGGTATTAGGCATCAAAATTTGGATATTTATCGAGGGGGAATAATAAACCTTATTTCCCTTTTTATTCTATCCAGCAAATGAACAATTATAAATTATAATTCTATAGGGTTTAATAAAAATTAAATTAATCTTTTGATAAAATTGCTATGCTTAGTGTGTGACTCGTTGGTTTTTTGAGGGTTAGTATAAAAACCAGCCCCATAGTATAAACAAATAACTATAGAAGTAATAACCAACTCATCACTTCGTATTATCTGGATCCAAAGAACCAGTCAAGATATGATATATTGTTCATATTGTTGTAGCAACTGAAATCTTTTTTATTATTTATTAAAAAATCTGCTTCTAAATTGTTAATAATAAAAAAAAGAAAGGGTATGGATAAATGGAAGGATGAGAGGAAGAAAGAAAATATTGATGATATATAATTCCAATATGTAAGGTCTATGAGTCATCTCATAAAAAATCTGTGTAATAAAGCATCAATACGGATTCATCATTAAATGGATCTGCTCATCGAACAAAAAATAAAGAGCTTCGAGCCAATAAAGACTAAGAATATTGACTCAAGAACTAATAGCTCCATTATAGAATTCAGACCTAACCATTAAATAAGAAGCGATGGGAACGACGGAACCTGTGAATTCAAAAGATTCTATGAAAATGAATTTGAATGATTCATTGATCGGGATGGCGGAACCGACCAGAGACCAATTCATCTATTCGGAAAAGTTATGAACGAATGATAGAACTGAAATAGAAATGGAAAGAGTAAATATTCGCCCGCGAAAACTTTGTTTTCTTGGATTGCTAAATTTGGGTCAATCCAATACGATAAAGAGTAAAACAAAAAAAAGATTCCTTTTAACATTCTAATATCGATAAATAGAAGAAAAAATAGTTTAGTTATAGTTATTAATATTAATAGTTATTAATATATATATTTAATTTCATTATATATTATTTATATATCTATACAAACAAAATAGACAAATCAAGATATACAAATTAATAAGATTTGATCTAGATTAAATGAAATCCATGATTCAGTTATTAAAATTAAATATAAATACATCTATGCATAATATTATATCTGAATAGAATTCAAATTGAACTCAAAATCTTTAATTTGAATTTATTTTATTCGCGAGGAGCTGGATGAGAAGAAACTCTCACGTCCGGTTCTGTAGTAGAGATGGAATTCAAAACAAACCATCAACTATAACCCCAAAAGAACCAGATTCCGTAAACAACATAGAGGAAGAATGAAGGGAATATCTTATCGAGGTAATACTATTTGTTTTGGTAAATACGCTCTTCAGGCACTTGAACCCGCTTGGATCACATCTAGACAAATAGAAGCAGGTCGACGAGCAATGACACGAAATGCACGTCGCGGTGGAAAAATATGGGTTCGTATATTTCCAGATAAACCGGTTACAGTAAGACCCGCAGAAACACGTATGGGTTCAGGTAAAGGCTCTCCCGAATATTGGGTAGCGGTTGTTAAACCAGGTCGAATCCTTTATGAAATGGGTGGAGTAACAGAAACTATAGCCAGAAGGGCTATTTCAATAGCAGCGTCCAAAATGCCTATACGAGCTCAATTTATCATTTTGGGATAAAAAAGAAATAGGCCTTACTTAAAAACTTAAAAATAGTGGGTGCAGGTTTCTTTTTTTGGACAAATAATATTTCTTTTTTTCTTCGACCTTTGTATTGTAAAAAACAGATAAAAAAATGATATGATTCAACCTCAAACCCATTTGAATGTAGCAGATAACAGCGGGGCTCGAGAATTGATGTGTATTCGAATCATAGGAGCTAGCAATCGTCGATATGCTCATATTGGTGACGTTATTGTTGCTGTGATCAAAGACGCAGTTCCAAACATGCCTCTAGAAAGATCAGAAGTGGTCAGAGCTGTAATTGTCCGTACTTGTAAAGAACTTAAACGTGACAACGGTATGATAATACGATATGATGACAATGCTGCAGTTGTGATTGATCAAGAAGGAAATCCAAAAGGAACTCGAGTTTTTGGTGCGATTGCCCGAGAATTGAGACAGTTCAATTTTACTAAAATAGTTTCATTAGCTCCCGAGGTATTATAAAATAAGACCACGATATGGTTATAGTAGGGTATTTAAAAGAAATAGATTAAGATTCATTTAGTAGATTTTCTCTCACGTATATACCTTTCAAAATTAATATTTATAAACAAACACGTAAAAAAAAAAAAAAAAAGAAAAACATGTTGATTATATCGAAATTTGGAGGCACCAATAATTTTAATTAATCATGAGTAGTGATACTATTGCTGACATAATAACTTCTATACGAAATGCCGATATGTATAGAAAAAGCGTGGTTCGAGTAGCATCTACTAATATCAGCCAAAGTATTGTTAAAATACTTTTACGAGAGGGTTTTCTCGAAAATGTGAGAAAACATCGAGAGAACAACAAATATTTTTTGGTTTTAACCCTACGACATAGAAGGAATAGGAAAAGGACTTATAGAAATCTTTTAAATTTAAAACGGATAAGTCGGCCGGGTCTACGAATCTATTCTAACTATCAAAGAATTCCTAGAATTTTAGGTGGGATGGGGGTTGTAATTCTTTCTACTTCTCGAGGTATAATGACAGACCGAGAGGCTCGACTAGAAAGAATAGGCGGAGAAATTTTGTGTTATATATGGTAATCTTTCTAATATCCGATATGAAACTTCTTTTTTGTGAAAAAGAAAAGAGAAGGGGTGGGTTCTCTAATAGGGTTCTTCCTCTACTAGTTGATACTTCAAGGGGGTTTTACCTGGAATGAAAGAACAAAAATGGATTCATGAAGGTTTAATTACTGAATCGCTTCCCAACGGTATGTTCCGGGTTCGTTTAGATAATGAAGATATGATTCTAGGTTATGTTTCAGGAAAGATCCGACGTAGTTTTATACGGATACTGCCAGGAGATAGAGTAAAAATTGAAGTAAGTCGTTATGATTCAACCAGAGGTCGTATAATTTATCGACTCCGCAACAAAGATTCGAAAGATTAGGTGTTTTTTAACTTCACCATTTCTTTCGTAGGAATACGATTCGAAATCGAAAATTTCAAGAAACTTATTTTCTTCCAAAAAGTGGATTCAAAATTAAAGTAAGGAGTGGCAAATATGAAAATAAGAGCTTCCGTTCGTAAAATTTGTGAAAAATGTCGACTAATCCGTCGTCGGGGACGAATTATAGTAATTTGTTCCAACCCAAGACATAAACAAAGACAAGGATAATAAAACTCGTTAAAGACCTGATATACAAATAGGGAATCTGTTTTGACATGAAATGGATATATCCATATATCTCTGACTCAAATTTATGAGATCATAAAATATGGCAAAAGCTATACCGAAAAAGGGTTCACGTGGACGTATTGGTTCACGTAAGAGTACACGTAAAATACCAAAGGGGGTTATTCATATTCAAGCAAGTTTCAATAATACCATTGTGACTGTTACAGATGTACGCGGGCGGGTGGTTTCTTGGTCCTCTGCCGGTACTTGTGGCTTCGGAGGTACAAGAAGAGGGACGCCGTTTGCTGCTCAAACCGCAGCGGCAAATGCTATTCGTGCAGTAGTAGATCAAGGTATGCAACGAGCAGAAGTCATGATTAAAGGTCCAGGTCTCGGAAGAGACGCAGCATTACGAGCTATTCGCAGAAGTGGTATACTATTAACTTTCGTACGGGATGTAACCCCTATGCCACATAATGGCTGTAGACCCCCGAAAAAAAGACGTGTGTAGAAATAAAAAAGGAAGATATTTGAATAGTAAGAGAAACAAGAGAAATAAATGATTCAATGATCTGATCAAATAATATTATTATGGTTCGAGAGAAAATAACAGTATCTACTCGGACACTACAGTGGAAGTGTGTTGAATCAGCAGCAGACAGTAAGCGTCTTTTTTATGGGCGCTTTATTCTGTCTCCGCTTATGAAAGGTCAAGCAGACACAATAGGCATTGCGATGCGAAGGGCTTTGCTTGGAGAAATCGAAGGAACATGTATCACACGCGCAAAATCTGAGAAAATATCACACGAATATTCTACGATAACGGGTATTCAAGAATCAGTACATGAAATTTTAATGAATTTGAAAGAAATCGTATTGAGAAGTAATCTCTATGGAACTTGTGAGGCGTCTATTTGTGTCAGAGGCCCTGGATATGTAACTGCTCAAGATATCATCTTACCGCCTTATGTAGAAATCGTCGATAATACACAGCATATAGCTAGCTTGACAGAACCCATTGAGTTGGTTATTGGATTACAAATAGAGAAGAATCGCGGATATCTTATAAAAGCGCCAAATACCTTTCAAGATGGAAGTTATCCTATAGATCCTGTATTCATGCCTGTTCGAAATGCGAATCATAGTATTCATTCTTATGAAAATGGTAACAAAGAAATACTATTTCTCGAAATATGGACAAATGGAAGTTTAACTCCTAAAGAAGCACTTCACGAAGCCTCCCGGAATTTGATTGATTTATTGATTCCCTTTTTACATACCAAAGAAGAAAATCTAAATTTAGAGGACAATCAACACATGTTTCCTTTACCCCCTTTTACCTTTTATGATAAATTGGCTAAACTAACAAAAAAAAAAAAAAAAATGGCGTTGAAATCGATTTTTATTGACCAATCAGAATTGCCTCCCAGGATCTATAATTGTCTCAAAAGGTCCAATATATATACATTGTTGGACCTTTTGAATAACAGCCAAGAAGATCTTATGAAAATGGAGCATTTTCGCATAGAAGATGTCAAACAAATTTTAGGGATTCTAGAAAAAAATTTCGTAATTGATTTACCGAAAAATAAGTTTTAAATCCATTGATTTTTTTCATGTTTTTTTTATAAAAAGGCCAAATAAAAGGTTTTGAATATT